GGACCCTCCATAGCATCGGGTAACCATACATGAAGGGGAAATTGAGCCGATTTAGCAACTGCACCAGAAAATAATAGGAAGATACAGAAAGTTCCAAATAAAAAATGGACCTCATTAGTAAAAATGAAGTTATTGAATATTTCGAACAAGTCTCGAAATTCGAAACTACCTGTTATCCAATAAAGACCTAAAATTCCTAATAATAAACCAAAATCCCCGATACGGTTAGTCACAAATGCTTTTTGGCAAGCATTTGCGGCAAGGGGTCGTGTGAACCAAAAACCTATTAATAGATAAGAGCACATTCCAACTAATTCCCAAAAAAGATAAATTTGTATCAAATTAGAACTAGTAACTAATCCCAACATAGATGCATTGAAAAAACTCATATAAGCAAAAAATCTCAAGTAGCCTTGATCATGAAACATATAATTGTCACTATAAATAAGAACTAGAACTCCGATAGTAGTGATTAATATTGACATAATAGAAGTAAGTGGATCGATCAAATAGCCAAACTCTAAAGAAAAATCATTATTGATGGTCCAAGACGATATATATTGATAAATAGAACTCCTATTTATTAGTTGAATAGATAGGTCGGCTGAAAAAATCATAACTATACTTAACAAGAAAACACTATAAAAAGACCACATACGTCGAAGATTTTTTGTTGCCGTCGGAAAAAAGATAAGCCCTAATCCTATTCCCATAGGAACTGGAAGTGGAAGAAGAGGTATGATCCATGCATATTGATATGTATGTTCCATAAAAAAAAAATTCTTTCAAAATTGTTTCTAATTCACCAGATCCTATCTAATTGTAAAAGAACAAAAATAAAGATAGGTAAGAACTACAAAATTTTTATTCTGAATTCTTCTCATTGTTTCTTCAATACTTCAAATATTCAAATCAAGAAGTACAAATTGGTCAAATAACATAAGGAACTTATTTGTGAAAATGGAATACTTAGTTTTTAAATAAAAAACAAATAAAAATTTTTAAATTAGGTATATTCTTTCTTTGAACTGGGCTAATTAATAGTAAACTGTATATTTAAATTAGTTATTAGGTCAAAGTTGGACTCGTAAATTGTTTGATGAATTTGATTCCAGGTATAAATGACTAAAAAAACTTAGCTAAAAGCGGAAACCCTTTTTTTTTTTTATTTTAGTAACTTAAACCGACCTTTCACCTTTAAATTTTTTATCCCTAGCAATATCTTCTGTAATTTTCATAATACCTATGATTTTTTTATGAGGTTAGTAGCGTATCATCTATGGCTAGAGAGATAATGAAGAAGAATTCGTTTTGAACAATAGATGTCTTTCACATCCAATGATATTATTGAAAAACCTCTTAAATTTTGAATGGCAGTTCCAAAAAAACGTACTTCTCTGGCAAAAAAGCGTATTCATAAAAGTTTGTGGAAAAAGAAGGGATATTGGGCAGCGTTAAAAGCCTTTTCATTAGCTAAATCCCTTTCTACTGGTAATTCCAAAAGTTTTTTTGTACCAACACCGAAATGATAAAAGATTAAAATAATCGGAATCGCACAAATGTTAATTTAGTGTAGAATATGACTACAAAATTTTATTATCTAATGCAATACCTAGTAAAACGTAAATGGAACTTTTTGACTATTCTATATGGTATAAAAAACCCTAAAAGCAATATTTTGTTGCGAACTAAAAATCCCCACCAGATAGAAGGTTTCAACTAGTTTATTTTGAGCTAGTTTATTTTGAGTATGTTTTATCATTTCCGAGGTGGGGATTTTTAGTTCCCCCATCTCCCCCTTTCGCACAATCTTTTTTTATGATTTCCTAAGATAGTAGGTAGGACTTTTTATTTACAAATACAACAATGGAGAACATAAACGATCTGAAAAAACCTCACTATTAAGTTTATTAAGTTCCATAATTTGGACATTTACTAAAAACAGTTCAGAGCATTTAATTAACTCATTAAATCTCGACACTTGAATAATAATAGCTTATTATCATTTTAAGTAAGCCGCTATGGTGAAATTGGTAGACACGCTGCTCTTAGGAAGCAGTGCTTGAGCATCTCGGTTCGAATCCGAGTGGCGGCACATTCTCTTCTAAAAGAGATACATTAAGTCCTATAATGAATTAAATTCCGATACTTTATTTTAAAAATTGATATGATATTTTTTACTGTAGAACATATATTAACTCATATTTCTTTTTCCCTTGTTTCAATTGTAATTACAATTTATTTGATAAGCTTAGTTGTCGATGAAATAATAGGACTCTCTAATTCATCTGAAAGAGGTCTAATAGCTAGTTTTTTCTGTATAACAGGATTGTTAATTATTCGTTGGATTTATTCACAACATTTTCCATTAAGTGATTTATGTGAATCATTAATTTTCCTTTCGTGGAGTTTCTCGATTATTCATATGTTTCCATATTTAAAAAAAAAAAACTTACGCGTAATAACTGCACCAAGTGCTATTTTTACTCAAGGATTTGCCACTTCGAGTCTGTTAACTAAAATGCATCAATCTACAATATTAGTACCTGCTCTTCAATCTCAGTGGTTAATGATGCATGTAAGTATGATGTTATTGGGTTATGCAGCTCTTTTATGTGGATCATTATTATCAGTATCTCTTCTAGTCATTACATTTCGAAAAGATATCCAAATTTTTGCTAACAGCCATTTTTTTTTTACTGAGTTATTTTACTTTGGTCAGATCCAATACATGAATAAAGGAAGGAATGTTTTACAAAACACCTCCTTTGATTCTCCTAAAAATTATTATCGATCCCAATTGATTCAACAATTAGATCATTGGAGTTATCGTGTTATTAGTCTAGGGTTTATCTTTTTAACTATAGGAATTCTTTCCGGAGCAGTCTGGGCTAATGAGGCCTGGGGATCATATTGGAATTGGGACCCAAAAGAAACTTGGGCCTTTATTACATGGACTATATTCGCAATTTATTTACATACTCGAACAAATACAAATATGAAAGTTGCAAATTCTGCAATTGTAGCTTCTATGGGCTTTATTATAATTTGGATATGCTATTTTGGGGTCAATCTCTTAGGAATAGGGCTACATAGTTATGGTTCATTTCAATTAACATCTACTTGAATAAAAAAGGTCTACCGATTCTAGATATAAAATATTGTAGATAAATAAAAATCTAATAAATCTTAGCTGAAGTCGTCAAGAGCCGTTTGAATCAATAGAATACTTGATTCAAATGGCTCTCACAAAAGCTAAATATATCCGGTTACAATTCGTTTTCTATTAATGAGTTAATATAAGTTAAACATTTAGCTTTTGTGTTGTATAACGCACAATAAAAATATATATTTTTTATACAAAAATTATCTATAAAAATATTTGCATAAAATACTTTGAACCTTATCAACTGATAATGAAAAAACGAAATCCGGGTAAATACCAATACCTAGTATAGGTAGAAAAATGGAGATCGAAACAAATAATTCTCGTGGTCCTGCATCAAAAAAATACGAATTTGGAACATTAAATAGCTTGTATCCATAGAACATCTGGCGTGACATAGATAATAAATAAATAGGAGTTAATACCATCCCCATTGCCATTACACAAGTAATTAGTATTTTTGTCATTAAAAGATATTTTTGACTAGTAATTAGTCCAAAAAAGACTATCAATTCCGCAACAAAACCACTCATGCCCGGTAATGCAAGAGAAGCCATTGATAATATACTGAACATCGTGAATATTTTGGGCATTAAGATAGCTATCCCACCCATTTCATCGAGATAAACAAGACGTATTCGATCATAACCCGTTCCTGCCAAGAAAAAAAGCCCAGCACCAATAAAACCATGAGAGATTATTTGTAAAAGAGCTCCATTAAGGCCCGTATCAGTAATAGAGCCAATTCCTATAATTATGAAACCCATATGAGATACAGAAGAATAGGCTATGCGTTTTTTTAAATTACGTTGGCCAAGAGATGTTAAAGCTGCATAGATTATTTGGAGCGTACCCATTATTATTAACCATGGAGAAAATATCGAATGAGCACGGGGTAATAATTCCATATTGATCCGAACCAACCCATATGCTCCCATTTTTAATAAAATTCCAGCTAGAAGCATACAAGTACTGTAATGTGCTTCCCCATGGGTATCTGGTAACCAGGTATGTAGGGGTAAAATCGGTAATTTGACAGCAAAAGCAATAAGAAATAAAATATAGAATATTATTTCCAATGCCACAGGATAGGATTGATTAGCTAATATTTCAAAATTTAATGTTGGTTCATTGGAACCATATAAACCAATACCCAGAACTCCCATTAACAGAAAAATGGAACCTCCCGCAGTATACAAAATAAACTTGGTAGCTGAGTATAGACGTTTCTTTCCTCCCCATAACGATACAAGTAAATAAACAGGAATTAATTCTAACTCCCACATGATGAAAAAAAGTAAAAGGTCTCGGGAAGCAAATAATCCTATTTGGCCACTATACATTGCTAACATCAAGAAATGGAAAAATCGTGAATCGCGAGTAACTGGCCAAGCCGCTAAAGTAGCTAAAGTAGTAATAAATCCTGTTAATAAAATGGGTCCTATAGAAAGTCCATCTATTCCTAATCTCCAGTAAAAAGAAAAAAAACGTATCCATTTATACTCCTCTGCCAGTTGTATTAAAGGATCGTCGAATCGGAAATGATAACGGAATGCATAGGTCATTAGAAGGAGCTCTAAGATACATATACATATAGTATACCACCTGATTATTTTATTTCCTTTTTGAGGGAGAAAGAAAATTAAAGAACCAGCAGATATCGGAAAAGCTACAATTAGTGTTAACCAAGGAAAAAAGTTCATGGTAAAGATAAGATACACTTAGACCATAAAAAACCCGTACTAAAAAAAAAAAAGAAATGGAAACTATATATTATTTTGAGCACGGGTTTTTGTCGGTAAAAAAACGGATTAGTGCTATTTTTTTGAACGTATCAATAAGCTAGACCCATGCTACGAGTTGTTTCATGCCATAAATAAACCCGAACACTCAAGAAATCCGTTGGACAGGCGGATTCACATCGTTTACAACCAACACAGTCTTCTGTTCTTGGAGCAGATGCTATTTGTTTAGCTTTACACCCGTCCCACGGTATCATTTCTAATACATCTGTGGGGCAGGCTCGAACACATTGAGTACATCCTATACATGTATCATAAATCTTTACTGAATGTGACATTGAATCTCTAAATTTTTGAACGTCATAAATTTTCAATCTAATAAACTTGTACATGAATCATGTATTTAGATATCAGATGAATCAATGATTTACCAAAATTTTTATACAAAAATGATTTTTGGATCAGCTTATGCGAAAGAGTCAAGATACTTTTATTTAGTACAGCTTCGTAAACAGGAATATGAATCCATATTTACTATCATACATACTAATTGGACTTATTGAATAATAATTTTTTTTTTTTAGTTGATAAAGATTCCATTTTTTAAATGCATATTATTTATTCAACAAATTTGATTGATTGGTGCGAGTTGATTTTCTATTACGATAAATTGACGAAATAATTGCTGGTCCAATAGCTGCTTCAGCGGCTGCAATAGCTATGACAAAAATTGAGAAAATATCTCCTACTAATTGGCGACTATCAAAAAAATCGGAAAATGTTACGAAGTTTATATTAACTGCATTTAGGATAAGTTCAAGACACATAAGGGCTCTAACCATATTTCGACTCGTGATCAATCCATAGATACCGATAGAAAATAAATAGGCACTCAAAATAAGTACATATTCGAGCATCATTGACCAACTCCTTATCAATCTTGATTCATTTCAATATGAATAACAACTCAACTTATTCTATTGACTAGAATTTAAAAAGCAAGGAACAAGGACAAAGAAATATAGTGCTAATATTATATTAAGAATAGGTAATAGATTGAATTAAAAGCATTTCTTATCTATGACCGTTCGAAAGCTTTATTACTGACGAGCTACCGAAATTGCCCCTATCAAAGTAAATAAAAGAATTATTGAAATGAGTTCAAATGGAAGAAAAAAATCTGTTGATAAATGAATCCCAATTTGTTGACTATTACTTATCAAATCTTGCTCTACGATATGATTTGATCTTGTAGTCCAAATAATCCCGTACCATGACGTATCTGTAATAGTAGTAATTAGTGAAACAAAAATACTTGTACAAACTACTGAAGTAACTCCATCTCCAACAGTCCAAAACTGGAAATCTTTGTAAGATTCTGAACCATTAATAAACATCACAGCAAATATGATTAAAACATTTATAGCTCCCACATAAATAAGAAGTTGGGCAGCGGCTACAAAATGGGAATTTGATGAAATATAGAATAAGGATATACAAACAAGAACTAATCCCAATGAAAAGGCGGAATAAATTGCATTAGTAAATAATACTACTCCTAGCCCTCCTAATATAAGACCTGATCCTAGAAAGATTAAAAGAAAATCGTGTATTGGTCCCGGTAAATCCATTATATATAATATAAAATAAGAAATAAAAAAATAGAAATGTTTCATGATCTTATTGATCGGACCAGGAAAAAGTAAAATTATCCGGGATATCTTTTTAATTGAAAGAATAGATGTCTATTGATATAGGTCCAATAATTGGGCCAATCTCATTCTTTTTTGAGGTTCAATTCGGCAGTTCAAAAAAAATTCCTTTAGTTTAAGTTTAGATCAAAAGACTACATTAGTAATTCTAAATTTTTTCTAGAAAAGGGTTTAGTTATTTTTTATTTGAGGCGTATTCAAAATTGTTCGAATTGTGTAATCTTCAATTAATGCCAATGGTAAACGACCCAAAGCAATTTGATTATAATTCAATTCGTGACGATCATACGTAGAAAGCTCATATTCTTCCGTCATTGATAAACAATTTGTGGGGCAATACTCAACGCAATTACCACAAAATATACAGATTCCAAAATCAATACTGTAATTAAGCAATTGTTTCTTTCGGATCCTAGTTTGTAGTTTCCAATCAACAACAGGTAAATCTATAGGGCATACGCGAACACATACTTCACAAGCAATGCATTTATCAAATTCAAAGTGAATTCGACCGCGGAAACGTTCTGATGGAATCAATTTCTCATAAGGATATTGAATCGTTACAGGTAAACGATTTGCGTGGGATAAAGTAATCATAAAACCTTGACCAATGTACCTTGCAGCTCGTACTGTTTGTTGACCATAATTGATGAACCCAGTTACCATAGGGAACATATCGTGAATAGCTCTGAATAATTTGATGATTATTTCCTTCTCTTGTTTGAGATAAGTCTAAGTATAGACTCGCGCGGTTAGAGTGAAAGGAGTTGGAAAGAAGTTGTTAATAATAAATTACCAAGAGAAATAGGTAAAAGAAATTTCCATCCAAGATTTAATAATTGGTCCATTCTCAGCCGAGGTAAAGTCCATCTTGTTGTAATAGGAATGAACAAAAACAAATAAGTTTTAACTAATGTAATCAAAATACTAATGATTGTTCCAAAGACTCCGCCTGCTTTTTCAAAAAGTTCAGGAATGAATATATATGGAATAGAGAGATTCCAACCGCCCAAGTAAAGAACGATTACAAAAAATGAGGAAACTAATAGATTTAGATAGGACGCAACAAAAAATAACCCAAATTTGATACCTGAATATTCTGTTTGATAACCTGCTACTAATTCTTCTTCTGCTTCTGGTAAATCGAAGGGTAACCTCTCACATTCTGCTAGGGAAGAAATTAAAAAAACGATAAACCCTATAGGTTGACGCCACAAATTCCATCCCCACAAACCATATTTTGACTGTGCTTCAACTATATCAACTGTACTTGAACTATTAGATAATCATAGTCGGTGATAACATTACTGTTACTATCGCTATTACAGAACCGTACATGAGATTTTCATCTCATACGGCTCCTCGAGGAGCCCAAAGAAATTTAAGGACCGGGTTAGTATTATTTAACGTGATATACTTATATGCTAGATAGAGTCAAAATATATTGAAAAGCCCCGAATTAGTCCAATGTAATTCCGTCTGCTCTAAAAAAAAGTATTTCTGAATTAATCTCATCCTTTACTTTAATTTGAAAATTTCAATATTTTTTGAGTAATAACTTAATCCGTCAATAAAATACTCCTTTTAGTAATATATATAAATATTTCAACCCAGCATTTTCGATTACGAAAAAAATTACATAATTTAATCTGAAAAAAAGATCGCTCTTTTGTATTGGAATTACATTCGTTCTATTTTGTTCGTTCCTATTCTTCTTTTTCTTCTTTCTCAAAAAAAGGAAAAAGGGGGGTCCTTTCAAAAAGGATTCTTTCGTTCCTGATAGTTGTTTTTTTCAGTGGATAGGGGCATACTCTGGATCGGAATCGTGGGAAGTACTACCGGATCATTTCTACCAACTTAAAGCCCCAATGAGTGTTCCTTTTATGCGGAAATGCTTTTTTATATAATTTGCATAATCTCTATTACTAATCCTTTGTGTACCTTGGTATTTCTAACCACCCACTCATTTTTTATCAACTCACTATTATGGTAATACATACAAACGATAGTGAAAAACCCATAAAGTTGGTTGTTGTTTTAAACCCGCTTCAAGTCAGGATGATCAATCAACCGATCTTGGGATAAACATTGTGAATTCCTTATGTTTACTTATGTTTAATCCTTATACATAGGAAATGAGGCTTACTATTTTGACTGCAAATTTAGAAGCTGTTTTTTTTCACTCATAGAACTATCTGATTGTGTTCATCAGTCGGGTTAATGAACAAAAACATTAAGCGATTTCTTTCCAACGAAAAGAAAAATAGGAAAATGTTTCAACGACTCGCACGTAGAGATATTGATAACACGCATAGAGTTAATGGTATTTCATAACTAATCGATTGAGCAGCAGCCCGTAAACCACCTAAAAAAGAATATTTATTATTCGATCCATATCCTGACATAAGAAGTCCAATCGGAGAAATACTTGAAATGGCGATCCATAAAAAAACACCAATATTGAGATCGGCTAGAACAAGATGATAGCCAAAAGGAATTACTGAATAACTTAATAGAATTGATATGACTGCTATGGCTGGTCCGATATTGAATAAATAAGTATCGCCTCTAGATGGAAGAAGGTTTTCTTTGAAAAGCAGTTTTGTACCATCTGCTAAAGCTTGGAGAATTCCAAAAGGTCCAGCATATTCAGGTCCAATACGTTGTTGTAGCCCTGCCGCTATTTCTCTTTCTAACCACACAATTACTAGTACACCTATTGTGATTCCCACTATAACAGTCAAAATCGGGATAAGCATCCATATGATCTCATACACCCCTTTTAAGGATTCCCATTTTGAAAAAGCAGTGATATCTTGTACTTCTGTTGTATCAATTATCATTTCAACGATCAACTTCTCCCATAATGATATCTATACTACCTAATATCGTCATAATATCAGCCAATTTCATTCTTTTAACTAACTGAGGAAGAATTTGCAAATTGATAAAACCCGGCGGGCGGATTTTGCATCTCCAAGGAAAAATTTTCCCGTCTCCTAGTAGAAAAATTCCCAATTCGCCCTTTGGGGCTTCGACTCTGGCATAAAGTTCTTGTTTCGACAATTCAAAAGTAGGAGAGGTTTTTTTACTAATGAAGCGATATTCAAAATCATTCCATTGGGAATCCCTTACTTTATCAAAACATCGTATTTCTAAATTTTCATAAGGTCCTCCCGGAATTCCTTCCAAAGCTTGTTGAATAATTTTGATAGATTCCTCGATTTCACTGATCCTTACTAAATAACGAGCTAACGAATCTCCTTCTTTTTGCCATTGGACTTCCCAATCAAATTCGTCATAACACTCATAATGATCAACTTTACGAAGATCCCATTCTATTCCGGAAGCTCGCAGCATTGGGCCCGACAAACCCCAATTTAGTGCTTCTTCTCCACTCACAATTCCTACTCCCTCAACACGTTCTAAAAAAATGGGATTGCGTGTAATAAGTTTTTGATATTCCGCAATTCCGGTTAAAAAATAGTCGCAGAAATCAATGCATTTATCTATCCATCCATGCGGTAAATCAGCGGCAACTCCGCCGATACGAAAAAAATTATGCATTAATCTCATACCGGTAGCAGCTTCGAACAGATCATATACTAATTCTCGTTCTCGTAAAATGTAAAAGAAGGGAGTTTGCGCACCAATATCTGCCATAAAAGGGCCAAGCCATAATAAATGAGAAGCTATACGACTTAATTCTAACATAATTACTCTGATATAACTGGCTCGTTTAGGTACTTGAATATTTCCTAACTGTTCCGGTGCATTTACGGTTATGGCCTCGGTAAACATAGTAGCTAAATAATCCCAACGAGTTACATAAGGTAAATATTGTATAATTGTTCTATTTTCGGCAATTTTTTCCATCCCTCTGTGTAAATACCCCAATATTGGTTCACAGTCAACAACATCTTCACCATCTAGAGTAATGATGAGTCGAAGAACGCCGTGCATTGATGGGTGGTGAGGTCCCATATTTACTACCATAAGTTCATTTCTTATAATTGGTACATTCATAGGTTGTTCCTTGATTCATTTTTCTAGGAATTGCAGAAAACAAAAAAAAATTCATGAAAATTCATGATCCAATAACCAATAAATTAAATGTAAGTTCTTGAACTTAACGAATTTTTGGTTCCCGAATATCTAGTCGATCAATTAATTCTTTATAACGTATTCCATTTTTTTTTGACAAATAAGCCAGCAGTCGTTGACGTTTTCCCAGAATTTTCTTTAGACCTCTCTGAGATAAATAATCTTTTCTGTGCAATTCCAAATGTGAAGTAAGTCTTCGGATTTGCTTAGTGAAATTAACTACTTGAAATTCAACGGCTCCCTTGGTTTCATCTTTTTTTTCTTGTTTTGGGGAAATAACTGAGGAAACGGAATTCTTTAGCATAAAAGCAAATCTTCTCCAACTTTTTTAAAATATGAATTTTATGGATCAGTAATAATAATGTTGGACATTTTAATCTGGTAGATTTTTTTTCATTTTGGGCTTTTTTATTTTATTAAAATTTGTAAAAAAAAAATAGTTAATAATCCAACTCCGCTTTTTATTTGATTCATTCTAGAGAAAAATATCCTATCATGCGTTTCATACAGTTAGAATTGTGGATACATATGTATTCTTAACATACTGAAAAAACTCCCAGTATTGGTATTAAACCAATAACGATTCATACAAACTAAATCTTCTAATTGACAAGTTGGCCAAAGAAAAAACTTCAATCTATCAAGATGGTTGCTTTCAACCAAAACTGGACCATAAATTTTTACATTGTTTCTATTGCCGAATACCAGATTTAGATCTATACCTTTAGTTTTTTTTGAATTGAAAGAAATTAGAATTCTTAACTCTTTTCGACGTCTCGGCGATAAAACAGTTTCAAGAACAAGCAAACTTAAATTTTTTCTGTATAGATTTCCAATAATTTTTTGCTCTTTTGCAATGGATTTTGAAAAATCCATTTTTTCTCGATACCTTGGATTAATTTGATAATTATTCTTCTGAACTAATGAAATCCGTATGGTTTGATACATAAGAAATTGGCCGGGATTATTTATAGACATACGAACTGGTTCAATAAAGAATACTCCCCTTTCCATCCATTCTGTAACATACTTATGACTTGGCATTATATCTAGATTTATTGTTCCTCTTTGAATAGCGGATAGAGCACTTTCTCTTGGATTTCGCAAGCTAAGCAGGAGACAATATACTTTGATATTTTTCATTATTGTTAGATTGAAAAAACAAGACCATCTCAATTGAACAAGCAAATGACTTGTTAGTAAAAAATCGAGGTCTTCGTCTGGATTGCTTTCGTTTATACGTTTTTTTATCTCTGATTCCACACTATAGTCTAAAAAATCACCACAGTCTGAAACATCTTTTTCTTGGTTTAAGAGAACGGATCCAAGATTCCATTTTTGCTTTAAAGTAATATTCCTTTTGTCACTCAAACTTTTCTTTTCATTCAAATTTAAAAGAAGTGATTTGATTGGTATGATCCATACTTTTTGTTTATATACATTATAAAGCAGTATCAATTCGGGTAAGAACCAAAGTTCTTCATTCAAAATAGGAAATTCTTCGTTCATTCCTAGCCAATCGAAAAAGCTTTGAATCCTTGGGTAGGTTTGCTGAGTTTGGTGAGTCGTCAAATCAAAAAGACCCCTCTTATTGATTTGTTCAATTAGTTGATAATTACTTATCGTAGTATTCTTGTTATTGGTCTGGATCAAGGCTTCAATATCGACCCTTTTTCTAAGACACAAATGGATAATTCTGTAATAAAAAAAAGATTTATCCATATCTGTAATAGCTTTTTCGCCTAAAGAATTGTTATCTCCTAGGGTAAAAAATTTTCTTTTATTTCTGTTGTAATTACAGGATATTTTTTGGTTGTTGTTTACTTGTGATGGTAAATAAAAAATATATGATTGCTTCTTATTTTCAGAATTAATAGATTTATATGATAAGAGATCATTTCGATAATTTTTTTTTAAATTCCCCTTGTGATTTGATAATGAGTTTAATCCATAATCATTAATTTTCTTTTCATAACGAATTAACCCATCTTTTTCATATAAATCCCATTTTGATAAATCCTTATTTTCTTTTTTTCTTATAGAGTGGCGATTTGCTTTATTTTTCCATTTTTGTGGTACCAATCTAGACCATCTAATATGAGAGATCTTAGATTGATAATTATTCTGTAACCAGCTTTTCCATTGAGTTATTCCAGAAGTAAGAAGTTTCTTATCTGTTAATTCCGAATTAAATATTCCTTGTACTCCAAAATAATTCTTTATTTTATCTTTACGAAAAAGAGATGTTTCATGATATTGAAGTGCAGATCTTAATCTTAAGTTGTATAAGTAAAAAATGCGGCTTTGTGATAATTTATACCCGACATATGCTTGTGATAAAGAGGATAAGTCACAAAACAATTTTGAATTTTTATTACTAATATAAAAAGAGGACTGTCTAAAGTTTCTAAAGTCAATTTTTTTTTCTTTTTTGTTTGCTTCATTATTGTAATTATACTTATCCATTTTTTTTTTTGATTCAAAATCAACAAAAAGTTGTCCCTGGATCCTTATTATATTAATAACTAGGAGGATATAAACGTATATTCTTACAATAAAAAATTGGATAAAATACTGCGAGTTAAAGATTAATCGAGTAATTCGTTTTTTTACTATTTGACAAATATTTTTTATTTTTGTTAATTCTAATCTTTTTACAGCATGCCATTTTTTGTTAAACCTATTATTTATTTCAGGAGTTTTAAAATAATTTTTCTTGTCCTTTATTCTTTTTTCTAATTGATTTCTGATTGTGCTTGTTCTAATAGTTATATCTTGCATTTTTTTTTCTGTTAGCGAAAGTTTTGTCCAATTTTTAGATCGAGTTGGACTGGGCGATTCGTGAATTATCTGATTTTTTTTTATCAAATCTTTTTCGTTTTTAGTTTCACTCCATTTATCTAGTTCACTCAATCCAACTAAAAGAATTCTATTTTTTTTTGAGGGGCCGCTTATTAGTCTGTTTAGAACTAGACCACTTTTGTTAATCCAGTTTTTTATTTCTTTTAACATTTTAAAAATTAAAAAACAATTTGTTTTCAATTTTATCAGTTTTTTTATGAGTTCTTTAAAAATAGGTACAAAAAAGGAAGGTTGGTTTTGGGGTGAACCAAAAGGCTGTTTGGTTGGACTCCCCCACACAGTTAAAAAACAAAATTTTTTTTTTTTTTTTTTTTTCGTTTTCAATTGATCCATTTGAGGGAATTCGGGTTTCGATCTATGCCAAGGTTTCAGATAGAACGGAAATAGGATCTTTATCTGAATACCTTCACTTAACCAGTTTTTTGGCAAGTCTTTTTCGGATAGTTGAACACCACTATAAGTGCATTTAACATGTGTTTCTTTATTCCAATTTTCAAAATCTTCGGACCATTCAGGAAATTGAAATAATAAGATACGGACTATATTTTTAGCTATTATCAATGAGGGTAATATAATATATTTCCTAAGAATTGATTTTATTATTAATATACAACTCCTTGTTACTTGAGGAGGTAGAATACCATTTGGAGGTTCTGCTGCTATTTCTATTCCTCTTGTTGCTTCTCTTTTATACTTCTCATTTTTATCCCTTTTTTCTGAAAGTTCAAATTCATTAGTTTTTTTCATCCAATTTCGGAAAATGAGTTTAATCAGTCCAAAGATATCAAAATAAGAAAGGATTGATTTATCGAGTCTGTACAAAAAAAGTGGCGAATGTACATTTGCTTGAGACAGTTTTAAAATAGGTATTTTACGCCTTTGAGCGCGTATAGAGCCCATGATTATATTTCGACGAAAATCTGATTGTTGTGCATAATGCATCAAATAAAATTGCTCTGGTTCGTAATTGTAATTGGGCTCATTTATAGTAAAAACTACTCCAAATCTTGCTTTTCTTGACCGCATTCCAGGGTCGTCTACTACGACTGCTTCATATTCTCTTTCTTGTCGTTCAAACTCGTCAATTAATTTGTATGACCGTCGAGGTATTTTTTTACTAATTTCCTTTATTCCCACGGATAATGTTTTTCTTTTTTTATCAGATATATTCATTATCTCTTCAAATTCTAGAAAATTATTAGTAAGAATAAGACCATGTATTTTATTTATAAAAAGAGCCTCCGGCCTGTTTTTTATAGAACTTTCACTAAGGAATGGTGATGAAAAAATTCTTTTTATTGGTCCGCGATAAGGACCGTTTAAGAAAGGATCATTTTTTTTTAGCAAATATTCTTTTTCATCAATACGCAATCTAGTTAATATATCAAGCCAAAGGGATCCTTTTTCTACAACT